TATATATATATATATATATATATATATATATATATATATAGTATACAATTAAGACTAAAAAGTTAAAAAGGGCTTTAAAACGCTATATGTTATGTGGAGTTTAAGTTAAAAAGGCCCTTATTTTGGTGGAGACACCCCCCCTAAGCTTAAATTTTAGCATTTTTTCATTTTTTATTACTATAAATTTCTAATAAAATTTCAAATTTCACTCTGTCGGCGATGATCAAAATTTACACATTTTTATAAATTTTTCTTTCTAATTTATCAAATAAAAAAAATTTTTTTTCAAGTTTTTTGTAATGGAAATTTTGTCGGAACTCCCTTAAATCACCGATCCAAAAAATGATACATGAAAAAAAAATTATATATTATTAATTACAAACTTAATAAAAAGCTAGTTTAAATTTATCACATTAAAATATAAAACTAAATATATAGTATAAATAAATATAATAAATATAATTAAGTAGGTTAATAATAAACCATTAAGTTGTGGTCTTAAAAATATATGTATTATCTTGATTCAACCTTATATATTTAGTTATAAATTAAAATAATAGCAATTTGCATTTCGATTTCGGCTCGAAAAGAGGAATACTTTCCATTATTTATGTATCTATATATATATATATATATACAAAAAAAAAAAAAAAAAATTAGTGAGATATTATCCTTGAGATTTCATTTCAAGTACGCTTTTTGGCACTAATTAATGAAATTAAAACATATTAGAGTATATAGTCCGTATTTAATATTTTTATTGTCAAGGGTAACATTTCTTACTTCTATTTGATTAATATATGTAAATAAAATTATTATCATGGAATGAGAATTAATCTCTATATCTCTAACATCTTTAAATATAACTTTAATTTTAGATATTGAAGGAACTTTATTTTCTACAGCTGTATTATTTATTTCAGGTAATGTATTAAGTTTTTCAACTTTTTATATGAAAGAAGATAAATTTATTGATCGATTTACTATTTTAGTTTTATTATTTGTATTATCTATAAATTTATTAATTTATATTCCTAATTTAATTGTCCTTCTTTTAGGTTGAGATGGACTTGGAATCGTATCTTTTATTTTAGTTATTTATTATCAAAACTCTAAATCATTAGCAGCTGGTATAATTACAATTATAACTAATCGTATTGGAGATGTAATAATTTTATTATCTATTGCTTTAACTTTAAATCAAGGCCACTGAAACGTAATAAATATATGATTAAATGTAGAAATTATATGAATACAGGTAATTATAATTTTATTAGCGGCCATAACTAAAAGGGCTCAAATACCATTTAGAAGATGACTTCCAGCAGCTATAGCAGCTCCTACCCCTGTATCAGCTTTAGTTCATTCCTCCACTCTGGTGACTGCAGGAGTTTTTTTATTAATTCGATTTTACCCATTTTTAAGTTGTTTACAATGATTTAATTATATTTTATTATATATTGCTATTATAACTATAACTATGGCAGGTTTATCAGCTGCTATTGAATCAGATATAAAAAAAATTATTGCTTTATCTACTTTAAGACAATTAGGTTTAATAATATCTTCTCTTGGACTTAATTTACCTTTATTAGCTTATTTCCATATAGTGGTTCACGCTATATTTAAAGCTTTACTTTTTATTTGTGCGGGAGTTTTAATTAGAAATCATATACACAGTCAAGATTTACGATGAATAGGTAATTTAGTAAATCAAATACCAATAACAACATCATGTATTATAATTGCAAATTTAGCTATATGTGGATTTCCTTTTTTAGCTGCATTTTATACTAAAGATGGTATTATTGAACTATCTATATATAATATAAATAGAATAAATATAATAATTTTACTTTATTTTTCATTAGGTATTACAGCATTCTATAGAATTCGCTTTAGAATATATGTTTTATGGTCTCCTTTAAATAGAACCCCTTATTATTTGTTATCTGAACCTAAATCAGTTAGTACTCCTATATTAATATTAAGTTTACCTTCTGTTATATCAGGAATACTTTTATGGTGATTTTACCCTTTTATTGATAGACACATAAATTTTAGCCCTAGAATAATGAAATTACCTATAATTATAATTTTTTTAGGTTCAATATTAGCTTGAGCATGAAGTTATTGAAATAAAAAATTAATATATGTAATACAAAACTTTATAAATTATATATGATTCTTAACCCCCTTATCAACCCAATTCCTTATAGGAGCATATATAAAACTATCTAAAAATTATCTAGAGGTAATTGATCAAGCTTGATTAGAATTAGGTGGAGCTTTAGGTGTAAATAAGAAATTTAGTGATTTATCCAATAACATAATTAAAATAAATAATGCAAATCCTTTAAATTATTTAGTTTTATCTTTCTTAACTTTTACATTAATAATTTTTATTCTTACTTATTTAGATAGATTAAATTAAATCATATCACTGAAGATGATATTATAGGGAAACCTTCTGAATATTATATGTGGTGTAATAAACACCTTAACTTTTCATGTTAAAATTATATTAAATATCATATCAGATAATAATTTAAATAAAAATATTGACTTTGGGTGTCAAAAATCATACTAATGTTATCTGAGAATTAGAAGCTTATATAGCATTGGTCTTGTAAATCAAAGATAGGATATTATTCCCTAGTTCTATGAATTATCAAATAATAATTATATCCTTATTACCTGTCATTGCACTTTTAAATTTAACCTTATATAAAAATCATTTCCTACATGTTCTTTTATGTTTAGAGGTAATTACATTAAGTATACTATTATTTCTATCTTTAAAATTTTTAACTGTAAATATATCTATTCCTTTAATAAGGGTAGTAATTTTAACTTTAGGGGCATGTGAAGCAAGACTAGGACTTACATTATTAGTTTTAATAGTACGAAATTTTGGAAGTGATAACTTAAATAATATTTCAACAAATAAATGTTAATAATTACCTTACCTTTAATTACTTTATTATTAATAATAAAAAAAATTAAGTTATGATCAAATATTATCTTTACTTTAATAATATTAGTATTTATTATATTACCTAATTTTTCATATTCCACAATATATATAATTACAAAATGAACTATAATAGATAAATTATCTATTCCATTAATTACATTAACTTTATGAATTACAGCAATGATAATTTTAGCTAGTTATAAAATCAATATTATAAAAAATAATAAAAATATATTTATTTTATATGTTTTATCTTTAAATTTTATTTTATATATATGTTTTATATCTTCTAATATTATTTTATTTTATATTTGATTTGAAGCTTCATTAATTCCAACTGCTCTTCTTATTATAAAATGAGGATATCAACCAGAACGATTACAAGCAAGACTATATCTAATTATTTATACTGTGCTAGCTTCCTTACCTATATTAGTCTGTTTATTAATAATTATATATTATTCTGATAATATAAACTTTTCTTTATGTGATAAATTTATTTACCCTTTTAATAATAAATATATATGATTAATCTGTATTATAGGATTTTTAGTAAAATTACCGATATATATTACACATTTATGATTACCTAAAGCACACGTAGAAGCCCCTGTAGCAGGATCAATAATTCTTGCAGCTATTTTACTAAAATTAGGAGGATATGGATTATATCGTATAACTTATATATTTCCATGAATAAATAAGTCTATTTCATCTATTATTATTAGTATTTCTCTAATAGGGGGAATTATTACTAGAATCATTTGTATACGACAATCAGATTTAAAATCCTTAATTGCTTATTCTTCTGTAAGTCACATAGGATTATTAATTGCAGGAACTATAACATCTACTAAGTGAGGTATAATAGGATCATTAGCTATAATAATTGCTCACGGATTCAGCTCTTCTGCATTATTTATTTTAGCAAATATAAATTATGATTTCATCTCTAGACGAAGAATTTATTTATCTAAAGGTACTATTATTTTTGCCCCTATTATATCAATATGATGATTTTTATTTTCTATTGTAAATATAGCCGCTCCTCCATCTATTAATTTAATAAGAGAAATTATATTAATTACTTCTATTTTATCTATTTCTTATATAACTATAATTCTTTTAGGTCTAATTAGATTTTTAACTGCTAGATATTCTATATACATATATACATCTATTAACCATGCTAACTCAAATAATTATATAATTATATATCCTAGTACAACTGTAAAAGATTATACTTTATTATTATTACATATTTTTCCTATTATTATTATTATTTTAAAACCTGAATTAATTATTTAATAAAAGGTGTAGTTGAATTACAACATTAAATTGCAGATTTAAAAGTATATTAATATATTACCTTTTAGGTAAGATAAGCTAATAAAGCTAGTGGGTTCATACCCCAAAAATGAAGTATCCTTCTCTTATCATTAGTTTGATTCTAACTAACTTATTAAATATTATTTTATATCTCATGTCAATCTTATCTTAAAGTAAATAATTAGTATAACATCTATGAATGATCTAATTATACAGTGGTTAGAACTAATCAATATATGAAAATATGAATTGGTAAATATAATAAATGTCGGCAAAATTCGTGCCAGCAGCCGCGGTTAGACGATAGACATATAATAAAAAAAACTCTTTAAGACAAAATATAAATACTAATAAGTTTAATTAGGACATATAAAGAACCTTAAATACCATAAATAAATTATTAATTAAAACAAGGATTAGATACCCTTCTATTAATAACTTATTAAAAGAGTTGGAAAATACGAACAATAGTTTAAACACCAAAGAATTTGGCGGTATCTTATTTAATTAGAGGAACCTGTCCCATAATCGATAGCCCACGAAAGTCTTACCTAGCTTTGAAACTCAGTTAGTGTACTGCCGTTTCAAGTATACCTTTATGAGAGTATACAATAAATTATAGTACTATAAAACGTCAGGTCAAAGTGCAGCTTATAGTTAGGATGGAGATGGGTTACAAACTTAATAGAGATATGGAAAAATAGATTAAAAATATTTTGAAAGTGGATTTAATAGTAATTAAATAGAATTTTAATGAATATAATACTAAGATATGCACATATCGCCCGTCACTCCTTAAAGGATAAGTCGTAACATAGTAGACGTAACGGAAGTTGCATCTGTCAAACTATAGCATATATTATAATGCCTCTTATTTACATTAAGAAGAAAATACTAATTTAGTTTGAATAATAAATTAAATCTTATAAACATAATTATAAATTAAAGAAAACATTTTATAATATTTAGTACTGCAAAGGAAAATAATAATTTAATTAGTAGTATAACACGTACCTTGTGCATAATGGATTTACAAGATATACTATAAAATATTAACCCGAATTTTTAGTGAGCTGAATACTAACTGTTTAGAACTTATAGGTAAATGTTTCAATATTTTCTAAAGATTATTATTCAGGGGCTACATACCAATCGCACAAAAATATAGCTGGTTTCTACTAAATACTATACATTAGAACATCTATAATAGAATGTAAAATAATAAAAGATAAGTTTTATTATATAATCTATAATTAAAATAAAATTTATAATTAGTAGGCTTAATAACAGCCATCTTATAATACTTTATAGTAAAATATAATTTATATATTTATAAATTTCTATGATAAATATAAGTAGATATTAAAATAAATTAAAAGTTTTAATTATTTATGTAAATATAAGTATTATATAAAATATATTAAAGGAACTAGGCAAATATTATTTCGACTGTTTAACAAAAACATTTCTTTTAGAATATAAATTAAAAGTACGCCCTGCCCAATGAAATTTTAATGGCCGCGGTATCCTAACCGTGCAAAGGTAGCATAATAACTTGTCTATTAATTGTAGACTAGAATGAAGGGGTATACGAAATAAATACTGTCTCTAATATATAAATAAAAATTATCTTTTAGGTGAAGAGACCTAAATAAAATTAAAAGACAAGAAGACCCTATTGAACTTTACTTTAAATATAAATAAATTATATTATAGTTTGGTTGGGGTGACCTAGGAATACTTAACATCCTAAAAAAGATAAGATATATTAATCTTTAATTGATCCAGTATATGATAAATAAATTAAGCTACCATAGGGATAACAGGCTAATATTTTTTTAGAGTTCTTATCAACAAAAATGTTTGGCACCTCGATGTTGGCTTAGGAATACATTATGACGCAGAAGTCATTAATGCGGGTTTGTTCAACCTATAAAATCCTACATGAGCTGAGTTCAGACCGGCGTAAGCCAGGTTAGATTCTATCTTTAATAATAAATTATTATCTTTAGTACGAAAGGACCTAGATAATTCTATAATAGATATAAATTAAATAATTTAAACTATATAGTAAGTTGGCAGATAAATGCAAATAATTTAGGATTATTATATGAATATTTTTCACTTACTATGCAACTTAGTTTATCTAGAACAATTAATTTGCATTTAATAAGTGAAAGTTTTTTCAGTAGCAGTTATTTGTTTTGTAAACAAAAGATTTTGAAAATCTTTAATAAATGTTAAATTCATTTAATAACTTAATATGATGGCAGAATAGTGCATTAGGTTTAAACCCTAAATAAGAATAAATTCTCATATTAATGAATATATCCTCTGTATTATCAGTAATTATTAGAATATTAATAGCATTAATGGCTATAGCATTTTATACTTTAGTAGAACGTAAACTATTAGGTTATTTTCAACTACGTAAGGGACCTAATAAGGTAATTTTTATGGGTTTACCTCAACCCTTTGCAGACGCAATTAAATTATTTTTAAAAGAACAAATAGTTCCAATCAATGCTAATAAATCTTCATTTATTTTTGCTCCTATTATAAGATTATTCTTATCATTAATAATATGATCTATTTATCCTCATCAAAATACAGCTTTTTGATTACAATTTGGAATTTTATATTTTCTTTGTATTTCAGCAATAAATGTATATACTACATTTATTGCAGGATGAAGATCAAACTCTAAATATGCTCTTTTAGGTGCACTTCGAGGTGTAGCACAAACAATTTCATATGAAATTAGAATATCTTTAATTTTATTATCTGCATTAATTATTACCATATCTATAGACATTACAATAATTTCAAACTATTTTTACTCTACGTTAATAATTATATTGATTCCAATTACAATTTTATGGTTTATTACTAACTTAGCTGAAACAAATCGAAGACCTTTTGATTTTGCAGAAGGAGAATCAGAATTAGTATCAGGGTTTAATATTGAATATGGATCTAGAATATTTGCACTTATTTTCATAGCAGAATACGCTAATATTTTATTTATAAGTGTAATTACAGCATCTATTTTTATTACTAGTATTTTTAAATTTATTTCTATATATCATATTTTAACTAGAATTTTTATTTCAATTTTATTTATTTGGGTTCGAGCTTCATTTCCTCGAATACGATATGATTCATTAATAATATTAACTTGAAAATCATTCCTCCCTTTCTCAATTAGAGCTTTAATATTATTATTACCACTATTAATTTTAATTTAAATACCAAGCCGGACTAACGGATAACATTGATGTCGTTAAATATGAATAAATTCTGGTATTCAATTAGAGAGCTTGAATAAGCATTCGACTTTTAATCGAAAGAAAGCAAACTGCTTCTAATTAATGTTAATTATAACTACCTGTTTCTCTATTTCATTAATTATTCCTTTATTAGTATATAGATTATCAGTTATGTTATATATACGCACTAATAATGATCGACAAAAAACCTCTCCATTTGAATGTGGATTTGACCCTAATAATCAAGCTCGTATTCCATTCTCTACTCGATTTTTTTTATTAGCTATTATTTTTATTGTATTTGATATTGAAATTATTCTACTTATACCTATACCTGTCGTAGTTTATACCATATATTCCTTATCTTATATTATAATTTTTTCTTCATTTATGTTAATTTTATTATTAGGATTAATACATGAATGAAATGAAGGATCTATTAATTGATTATATTAAAAATATAAATTTTTCTTATAATAATTTAATATTACTAGTTAAACTCATTTAAATTATATTATTTAGGATATTAATTATAATACTTATTAGAACTTATTTATCATTAGAATAATAAATTTGATTTTATATTAAATATATAACTTATATTTTATATTAATTATTTTATAAATATAAATTTATATTATATCCATTATTTTATAGTACAATCTTTGTCTTCATATATATATATATATATATATTAATTTTAATATAAAGTTAAAATAAATTTTATTAATTTGTAAGAAATTTTGAAAAAGTAATCAAAAAGCTTCTAACTTTCTTAAGTTGGTTATAACCCATCAATTTCTAATGAAAAAAATTATAAAATTCTTAAGACTTGAAACAATTTTAATATTAGCCTTTAGAATTATTTTAATTTTATTATTTCTACTATTATATCTATTATGACGAAATTGAGATTATATTATAGCAATTTTTTGATTTGCTTTAATTTATTGATTTAGAAAATAATATATATATATATATATATATATATATATATATATATATATATATATATATATTTAATTTTAACTATAATTTACTAATAATAAAATTTAAATTATATATGTTAATTATAAATTATATAATATAACTATCACTTTACTTATAAACTTTCATTATATTAACCTTAATCATAAATTTAAGAATTTATTTATTGATTTTACCAGAAATTCATGGATAATAAAAAAGCTTCTAACTTTTCTTATGGTGGTTCAATTCCACTAATTTCTTAATGATAAGGAAAATTTTAAAGTCCTTAAGTCCTATAATATTTTTAGCACTAATTATAATAATTATAGGTACTTTTTTAGCCTTATCAGGATCAAATTGATTCTCTATTTGATTAGGGTTAGAAATCAATATATTTAGATTTATTCCATTTATAAGTAAATCTACTACAGCTAAAAATTGTGAGGCAGCAGCAAAATATCTTTTAATTCAGGTTGCAGCTTCTATAATTATATTATATTCAGGTTATATTGTAATTTCCATATACTCTCAAAATCTAGTATATTATTGATTTTTAACTTTTGCCTTTTTAATAAAATTAGGGGCATTTCCAGCTCATTATTGATTTCCATCTATTATACAATCATGTGATTGATTGGGAAGTATAATATTAGCTACATGACAAAAAATTGCACCAGCAATAATTTTATTAATAAATACTTATACAAATCAAAATATACTTATAGTAGTAGTAATTATTAATACCTATTTAGGAGGAATTTTGGGTTCTAACCAAACAGATATTAAAACAATTTTAGCTTATTCTTCCGTAGCTCATATAGGATGATTTTTAATACCTTTAATATATGATATACCATATCAATCTATATATTACTTAATTATATATATTACAATATCTGCTCCTATTTTTCTTATAATACAAGTATATACTTATAATAATCCCAATACTAATAATAATATTATATCTTTAAATAATAATATAAAATTTAGATTAATATTAATAATTCTATCTTTAGGGGGACTTCCACCTCTATCCGGATTTATTCCTAAGCTTATAATTATATATAATTCAGCATTAATATATCCTTTATTAACAATTATTCTAACTATTATTACATGTATTTCATTATATTTTTATTTAACTTTAAGATTTAATTTAATATTATCTAATAAAAAAATAATATATGAAATTAAAATAGATAAATATACAGTATCTTCTATTATTATTAGATTCATATTTACCCCTTTTATTATTCTGTATGCGCTGATTTTACTCAACCAACCACAAAGACATTGGAACATTATACTTTATATTTGGAGCATGAGCGGCAATAGTAGGCACAGCAATAAGAATCATTATTCGTATTGAATTAGCTCAACCAGGATCTTTTTTAGCTAATGATCAATTATATAATTGTATTATTACTGCTCATGGCTTAATTATAATTTTCTTTATGGTAATACCTATTCTAATTGGAGGATTTGGTAATTGATTAATTCCTTTAATAATTGGGGCACCTGATATAGCATTCCCACGTTTAAATAATTTAAGCTTTTGATTATTACCTCCATCTATAATTTTATTAGTAACTTCTGCACTAGTAGAAAAAGGTGCCGGAACAGGATGAACTGTATATCCTCCTTTAGCTGCTAATTTAGCTCATTCTGGTCCATCGGTAGATTTAGCTATTTTCTCTTTACATTTAGCAGGAGCATCTTCTATTTTAGGAGCATTAAATTTTATTACTACAGTAATTAATATACGATGAAAAGGTATAACATTAGAGCGACTACCTTTATTTGTTTGAGCAGTATTTATTACAGTAATTCTACTTTTATTATCTTTACCTGTATTAGCTGCAGCCATTACAATATTATTAACAGATCGAAATTTAAATACATCTTTCTTCGACCCTATAGGAGGAGGAGATCCTGTTCTTTACCAACATTTATTTTGATTCTTTGGTCACCCAGAAGTATATATTTTAATTTTACCAGGATTTGGAGCAATCTCTCATATTGTAGCATATAATTCAAATAAATTAGAACCATTTGGATCTCTAGGTATAGTATATGCTATAATTGGAATTGCAGTATTAGGATTTATTGTTTGAGCTCATCATATATTTACTGTTGGTATAGACGTAGATACTCGAGCATATTTCACCGCAGCTACAATAGTTATTGCAATTCCTACAGGAATTAAAGTATTTAGATGATTAGCTACTATTTATGGGTCAAAAATTAAATATACTCCATCTATAATATGAACATTAGGATTTATTTTCTTATTTACTATAGGAGGACTTACAGGAATCGTATTATCAAATTCATCTTTAGATGTTATATTACATGATACTTATTATGTAGTAGCTCACTTTCATTATGTATTAAGAATAGGAGCAGTATTTGCTATTTTTGCTGCATTTAATCACTGATTTCCATTATTTACAGGATTATATTTAAATCCAAAAATTTCTAATGCTCAATTTTTATTAATATTTACAGGAGTAAATTTAACTTTCTTTCCTCAACATTTCTTATGTTTAAGAGGAATACCACGACGATATTCTGATTATCCAGATGCATTTATAATTTGAAATGTAATTTCATCTATTGGCTCAACTATATCTATAGTGTCCTTAATTTTATTTATTTATTTATTATGAGAAGCCTTTTCAGTACAACGTGTATTATTATCTTCTCATCATATACCTACAGCAATAGAGTGATCAGATTATATTTTACCTTTAGGCTTTCATGGTCCAGATGAGACAGGAATAGTAACAACACCTTTAAGTGAAAGCAAATAAATTGCGCCTATCTGTTAATTAGGAGTAAGTTAATAAACTCACTTATATGCCTTATTGAGGTCAACTATTTCTACAAGATCCCGCTTCACCTATTATAGTGCAACTTATTCAGTTTCATGATCATGTATTGATTATTTTAATATTAGTTGTTACTATTATTACATATAGAATGTTATCTTTAATAACAAATAAATATACTCATCGATTTATCTTTGAAGCCCAAGAAATTGAGACTATTTGAACTATTTTACCTGCAGTTATTTTAGTATTTTTAGCTTTACCTTCAATTCGTCTATTATATATTATAGACGAATCCTTTTTTCCTAATATTACTATTAAAGCTATTGGTCATCAATGATATTGATCATACGAATATAGAGATTTTATTAATTTAGAATTTGATTCTTATATAACACCTACAGATCAACTAAATGTAGGAGATTATCGTTTATTAGAAGTAGATAATCGATTAGTTGTCCCAGTAAACTTAAATATTCGTTTAATATTAACTGCTGCTGATGTAATTCATTCTTGAGCAGTTCCTTCTCTAGGAGTAAAATTAGATGCTATTCCTGGACGTTTAAATCAAACAATATTTACTATTATACAACCTGGAGTATATTATGGACAATGCTCAGAAATTTGTGGAGTTAATCATAGATTTATACCTATTGCCGTAGAAGCAATCAATTTAAATGATTTCCTTAATTGATTAAAAACATAATAAAAGATTTTAGTTAAAATATAATAATAGTCTGTCAGTCTATAGTCACGAAAAATATCGTAAATCTTAATGCCTCATCTATCTCCTATATCTTGAATTTATTTCTTATCTATTCTATGATTTTGTATATTAATTATAATTACTAATATATGATGATTAAAAATAAAGCCTATAAATCCTATAATTAAAAATAATACTAATAATAAAAATATATTAGTTTGAAAATGATAACAAGATGGTTGAATTATAAACAATAAACTGTAAATTTATTTATGAGGATCTACCCTCTCTTGTAATGATATTAGTATAATAAGTACATCTACCTTCCAAGTAGAAAGTTTAAATTAAATATCATATTGATTCGACAACCATTTCATTTAGTAGAACCAAGACCTTGACCATTAACCTCTGCTACGGGAGCACTATTATTAACTTTAGGTCTTACAAGATGATTTCACAATAAAGGCAATTTATGCTTATATTTAGGTATTAGATTAATTATTTTATCTATATATATATGATGACGAGATATTACACGAGAAGCTACTATAACAGGAAGACATACATCATATGTGGTAAAAGGTTTACGTTTAGGTATATTAATATTTATTGTATCTGAAGTATGTTTCTTTTTTGGTTTTTTTTGAGGATTTTTTCATAGAAGATTAGTCCCTACAAATGAATTAGGATGTATTTGACCTCCAGTAGGAATTATACCTTTAAATACTTTTGGTGTACCTTTATTAAATACGATTGTTTTATTATCTTCAGGTATTACTGTAACATGAGCTCACCACAGAATAATAGAAGGAAATAAAAAAATAACTATACAAGCCTTATTATTTACAGTAATATTAGGTATATATTTCACTTTTTTACAAATAGGAGAATATTTCCTAGCTCCATTTTCTATTGCAGATAGTATTTATGGTACCACCTTTTTTTTTACAACAGGATTTCATGGAGCTCATGTAATTATTGGATCTTTATTTTTACTAGTTTGCTTAATTCGATTAATAAAAAATCAATTTTCTAGAAAACATCATTTTGGCTTTGAAGCAGCAGCATGATATTGACATTTTGTAGATGTAGTATGAATTTGTTTATATGTTAGAATATATTGATGAGGATCTTTATTTTTTAGTGTACGGAACACATAAACCTTTGAAGTTTAAATAATAAGTTCAATTCTTATATTAATAATAATGATTCTAATTATAAGTAATATATTAATATCTATATTTCTAACTATAATAACCTTAAAAACTCCTATTATTATAACATTTAATATTTTAATAATAGCTTTATTAACTTCTTGAATTTATGCTTTTACATTAAGATCTTGATATGCATTTTTAATTTACTTAATTTATATTGGGGGAATATTAATTATATTTGCTTATTTTGTAGCTTTATCTCCTAATCAATACCTAAAAATTAAATTATATCTATTTACTTTCATCTTAACTTTCTTAATTTTAACTTTGCCTTCTATAATATTTAAAGACAAACTAATTATATATAGTATACATTCATTCTATACTACTGAATTATATTTTGATTATAATATTCCTATACTATTTTTTATAGTTTTACTATTATTATTTATTATACTTATTATTGTAAAAATAATTAATATATCCAAAGGACCATTACGCCCTTTTATATATGTTTAAACCTTACCGAAAAGAGCATCCTTTAATTAAAGTCATAAATAATGCATTAATTGATCTCCCTGCTCCAAATAATATTTCTATTTGATGAAATTATGGCTCTCTTCTAGGATTAGCTCTAACTTTACAGACAGTTACAGGAATTTTCTTATCTATACACTATGTTCCCAATATTGAAATAGCATTCTCATCTGTTATACATATTACACGAGATGTAGAATACGGATGATTAATTCGATATCTCCATGCTAATGGAGGATCAATATTTTTTCTATTTTTATATTTACATATTGGTCGAGGAATTTACTATTCGTCCTTTACTATAATAGAAACATGAAATATTGGTGTAACCTTATATATTTTAACTATAGCAACAGCATTTATAGGATACGTTTTACCCTGAGGACAAATAAGATTTTGAGGTGCAACAGTAATTACAAATTTACTATCTACTATTCCATATATCGGAAAAATACTAGTCGAATGAATCTGAGGTGGATTTGCAGTAGATAATGCTACCTTAAATCGATTCTTTTCTTTTCACTTCTTATTACCATTTACCATAATTGCTTTAGTAGTTTTACATTTATTATTTTTACATCAAACAGGATCAAGAAATCCATTAGGAATTAACAGAGATTCAGATCGAGTTCCATTTCATCCTTACTATTCAATTAAAGATTCTTTAGGATTTTCTATTGCTATTACTTTTATTTTGTTATTAGTTTTATTTAATCCTAACTTATTTAGGGATCCAGAAAATTTTCTAAAGGCTAGATCATCTGTTACCCCCCTACATATTAAACCAGAATGATATTTTCTATGAATTTATGCTATTTTACGCTCAGTACCAAATAAATTAGGAGGGGTAATTGCTGCATTTTCAGGAATTTTAATTATATATTTAATACCTATTACAAATATAATAAAAAAACGGTCAATAAACTTTTATCCTATTAATAAAATAATTTTTTGAATTTTTATTTCTTCTTTTATTATTTTAACTTGAATTGGAGGACGACCAGTAGAAGAACCTTTTATTTACATTGGTCAAATTGCAACACTTATATATTTTTCTTTTTTTATTATTAATCCTATTACAGCATATATTTCAGATTATATACTTAAATAAGATTTTAAGTTATATAAACTAAGAACCTTCAAAGTTCTAAAAGAATTTTAATTCAAATCTTGAGTGCTTATAGACATTTTTTCTTCATTTGATAGATACGAATTTAATTCATACCCTTCTATTAAAAACCCTATTATATTATCTATAATAATTATTATATTTACTGTATTAATTTCATCTTTATGAATTAAATACAATCGATTAAATTCTTTATTGTCATACCCTATAAATTTAATTTATAATCAACTAAGACGAACAAAAAGAACTAATCTTAAAGGATTTACAATTATTGTAACAATTTTATTTATTTTAATTATTTTTATTAATTTAACAGGAATAATTCCTTATTCATTTAGTATTTCATCTCATCTTATTCTTACCTTATCTTTAGGCTTACCTTTATGAATAACTATTATCTCTTCTAGACTAAATAATAATAAAAAAGAATTTATTGCTAGATTACTTCCAGATGGAGCACCTGATTGACTAAACCCATTTTTAGTTTTAATTGAAACAATTAGTATCATAGTACGTCCATTAACATTATCCTTTCGTTTAGCAGCTAATATAAGAGCAGGACACATTGTTTTAGGTTTACTAGGAATTTATATATCAGCAGCAATAAATAGTTCCTTAATAGGATCTATTACATTACTTATAGTATCTATAGGGTATATTATATTTGAATTTGCTATCTGCTTAATTCAAGCATATATTTTTTGTTTACTGCTTTCACTATACACAGACGACCACACATCTAGACATTAATAAGGAAAAAACTTCCCTTTTTAAATACTTTTTTTTTTTTTTTTTTGTTTTATATTGATATGTATATATATATATATATGATAATTTAATTACAAACTTAATAAAAAGCTAGTTTAAATTTATCACATTAAAATATAAAACTAAATATATAGTATAAATAAATATAATAAATATAATAATAATAATTAATAATAATAATAATAATATATATATATATATATATATATATATATATATATATATATATATATATATATAT